AAAAAGATTTGTGCCAAAATAACGGATGCCAAGAAGAATAAAAGGCCTTGGACACGTAATGGATCTTGAAGTACTATTTCCGTATCCCCCTGACCAAATCCGCCCACATTAGGATTACTCGTTAATGGTTGATCAAATTTCACGGATTCACCCTCTGAAATAAGAAGTTCTGGTCCTGGGGGGATAATATCAACCATTTGACGTCCATCCGGGTCTGTTATGATTATTTCATATCCCCCCTTCTTTTCTTTTCGTATGATTTTGCTTACTATACCCGCTGCTGTAGCATTATAAACTGTATTGTTACTCTTGCTCCCGTCAGGATAAATCTGACCCCTTCCCCTGTTCCCGCCTACGTATATAGGATATTTTAAGAAGTGAACATCTTTCTTAGTAGCGGGGTCAGGGGAAAGAATAGGAAAGGAAATTTCACTATATTTCTGACCGGGGACAGGGCCTATTACAAGAATATTTTTTTTATTAGGGCGATAGCTCTGAAAAGACAAATTTCCTATCTTTTCCTTCATCTCGGGAGAAATACGATCGGGGGGAGCTAATTCAAAACCTTCCGGTAAAATAAGAACAGCCCCTACATTCAAACCCCCCTTTTTACCATTAGCAAGAACTTGTTTCAGTTGCATATCATAAGGAATTCGAACAACCGCTTCAAATACAGTATCAGGAAGTACCGCTTGCGGTACCTCAATATCCACGGGCTTGTTAGCTAAATGACAATTGGCACATACAATACGCCCCGTCGCTTCTCGTGGATTTTCATAACCCTGCTGTGCAAAAATGGGATATGCATTTGAAATGGCCGTCTGAGTTATTATATATATCATGAGCGATACGGAAATAGATCGAGTAATCTGTTCCTTTATCCAAGAAAAAGTATTTATAGTTTCCATGGTTCAATTGTTGATACCAAAATTTCTACAATAGGTGGGGTAAGTCGCTAGTAGAGTTCCCTATCCACGATTCTGTTAGTTACTGGAATAATAAAAATTTACTGGTTACTGGACTAATATAGGATGAATCCTGAAGATGGGTAAAAATAGAAAGCATAAATTTTCAACGCTTTGTTTATGTACAACTACAAAGTTGCAAACCTTCGAATTGGATTAGATTAATATGAGTGGATCTGTTATCAGTCATTCATTGAATGATAAATAACTACAAGGAATGATAAATAATTACAAGTGACGGAGATACGCGATTTAAATAACGGAAAATCCAATATTTAAAAACTGTATCAAGAATGACTGGACAAATTGAAACAAGACCCGATATGATTTGATCATTCTGAACAAATCCAAAATCTTTGTAGACAGAGCCAATCAGTAATTCCCAACCGTGGGGTGAATGGAATCCGGTACAAAAATCGGTTAATAAAAGAATACAAAAAGCTTTGACTGTGTCGCTTAGGTTATATAGGAATTCCTGGGCCCAAGAGTTAAGAATACCAAGTTCTTCATTACCCAAAATATAATAACCACTCAGAATAACAAAACAGATTATATTTATTGAGAAGTGAAAAATCGTATGGATATGATCTTCGTTGTGTATCTTGATTAATTGGATCGTTTCTTTTTGTATTCCTAGAGTAAGCTTGTGTAGACGTGTCTCCGAGTATTCTTCGATCATTTCGTCCAAGACGAGGAGTTCCTCTAATTCTATGAATTTTTCTAGAATACCCCTTTCTTGAATATCATTCAAAAAAATTTCGGATTGCCCGGCATTCCACCAATTAGTAACCCAAGATTCCAGACTTTTTTTAAATGAGAGAGAAAGCCACCAAGGAAAAAATACTATAGATACAAGAGGAGTGGATGCTTTCTTTTTTGCCATTTTTAAATCTGTGAATTGTTAATCAACCCACCTCATTCGTCGACTCTATGTGATCGAATCCTTCTTTCACGCATGAGTTCTATACAAGGTATGGAACCTATCAATCTATTTTTTTTGTGATTTTTTGATTAGCCTTTCAATCTCGAAAGACTAGAGAAATCGACTACAAATCAATCCATTTCGAATGAATAAATACTAAAAAAATAAAGTTTCCCGATATCTCAATTGGACAAATTCGAAACAACTCTCTCCTTTCAATGAATGACTGAAAGAAACACTTTAAGTAATGAATATTAATCCAATTTTGAGACGAAAGAATCCACAATATCCAATATTAAAAAAAAAATTCACTGATTGCCCACAGACAGGAATAGTAGAATAATTGAGGGAAAGATATTGCAATACTCAAAGTAGCAAAACAAGCCAGAAATTGGCTAATTATCATTATTAAAAAATCTAATTGTTATTTTTCTGTTGGTTATTAAGGAACACAAAAGAAAGGAGAAAATAAAACGTCGAGTGACAAAAATAAAGAATTTCGTTTTGTAGTTGTTCCGCCCGCTTTCGCTCGAATGACCCTTCTGATGAAACTTCACTTAGTTTATGTTATAGAAAAAAAGAGGATTCTTGCATTTTTCCCTCAAAGCACCCGTTTACCATTTTGTTTCAAATCAATTGGTACACGCAAGAAATAGGACAATTCAGCAGCTTTTTCTACAATTTCTCGTGTAGTCAAATTCTCATCAGTACGAGTTAAGGGAATGTTCCCCTGGCCCCGGATGTCCATATAAAGGACACGACGGGTATAAATACCCTCTTTAACTTCTATTCTAATGGACTGAATATCTTTTATAAGGAATCGTAGGAATATGCGACGATTTTTTCCAGGAAATCCCCACCGAAAAATGCACACTATGCCTTCCTTTCTATCGAATCGATCATAACCGCTGCCTACATTCCAGAAAATTGTGCACCACAAATAGGAACTAATAAAGAGACCCGCGATTCCGTAGAAAGACATCACGATACCTTGTGGAAAAAAAATGATTTGCTCAGACGGAAAAAAAGATATAAAATTTCTACCAAGATAACTGGAAGTTCCAACCAATAAGAATCCTAATGAACCTAAAAAAAGGATAAAGGCCCAGCAGAAATTACTTAATTTTCGAGACTCCGTTATAAGTTCTATCCGTATATGTTCTGATCGCCAATCCATACTGGATCCGATTGTATTTTATTAGAATTGAGGGAAACCCTCCAATTTATTTGACTTTATCTTTTTTGTTTTGTTTCCGAAGTAACTCTCATCAACTAGCACTAGTTTGATGTGAACCTTTAGGAGTAATTCATCAAATTACTTAGATCTAATCTAAACTAAAATAATAACATACCCTTCATATGATCCCACTATACATATAGATCCGAGGACTTTTTATTTCAGCCATCTAGCGATCCTGGTCGATTTGAAAACGGCTAGAATTTTTTTACCCATATATTATTATGTTTCTACAGGTATAAGAGTCCTTTACCTTATGTCTTTATGTTCGGCAGAAATCACATGTTATCTCATATTTCGCTAAATAGATATCTCTATTAGTTATGATGCAAGTCTAAGTTTTTGAAAAAAAAAAAATAGAAGAGAGGGGGTCCATCAGATCTAAACAATCTTGTTTTCTTGAACATGAAGATATAAAGAAGCCATTGCAATTGCCGGAAATACTATGCCTACTAAAGGCACAAAAAAAGCGGGAAGGTTCATAGAATGGGTACCTCGATTTATTGTTCGTACCTGTTATTATTATTTATAAAAAAAGATATGTTATAATAATTATAATTAAAAATTTTCATTATTATTTAACTATAACTATTAATTCATAATTCAATACTTAGTATAGATCTAAGTATCTATATATCTATATCCTCACTTAGATATAGATATATAGATACTTAGATCACCAAACAAAATTCCTATTTCCTTTACTTTAATTCCGAATAAACTAACTACTCCTTTGCTACAAATAAAAATAATTGAACTTAGCACTCTATTTGGTTTTTTTTTTAATTTTTAGTCAAAGGAAAGAAACCGTGGAGCTTAAATAACTCAGTCAGAACACTTTTTAAAAGATTACGTGGTACGATTAGGTCGAATGCTCCCTTATCAAATAAATTTTCAGTCTCTTGCAAACCTTCGGGTACTGTTATTTTCAACAGTTCTTCAATTACTCTTTTACCCGCAAATGCAATGTAAGCATTGGGTTCGGCAATAATGATATCACCCAACATACCAAAACTGGCCGTCACCCCACCAGTAGTAGGAGATGCAAGGATTGATACATAAAACAACTTTTTATTTGATTGATAATCATATAAAGCAGACGAGATTTTAGCCATTTGCATCAAGCTCACACTTCCTTCTTGCATACGCGCCCCCCCCGAAGCACACACTATAATAAGAGGTAGAAATTGATTGGTAGCGTATTCAATCAAACGGGTGATCTTTTCCCCGACTACGGATCCCATACTGCCCCCTATAAACTCAAAATCCATAACCCCAACTGCTACGGGAATGCCATTTAGTTCGCCTATGCCTGTTTGAACAGCCTCGGGTAATCCCGTCTTTGTTTGATAAGAATCAAGACGATCTTTATAAGGTTCGTCCTCTTCCTCAAATTCATCTTCATTTGATTCAGATGAATCAAGACGATCTTTTTCGTCCTCTTCATCAAATGAAGATGAATCAAAATCAAAAGGATCTTTATAAGGTTCGTCCTCTTCCTCAAATTCATCTTCATTTGATTCAGATGAATCAAGACGATCTTTTTCGTCCTCTTCATCAAATGAAGATGAATCAAAATCAAAAGGATCTTTATAAGGTTTGTCCTCTTCATCAAATGAAGATGAATCAAGACGATCTTTTTCGTCCTCTTCATCAAATAAAGATGAATCCCATTCAATGGGATCTAGAGAGACCATGTCTTCGTCCATAGGATTCCAAGTATCCGGATCGATCAAAAGATCTATTCTATCTGAACTATTCATTTTCAAATGCCACTCACAGTGTTCACAAATATTCATTTTTTCTTTCAAAAATCTCTTATAATTTAATCCATAACAATTGTCGCATAGAACCCACAAATGACTATATTTGCTAT